GTTCCTTAAAAACTTCCGCTTTCTTTAAAAGATTCTGAACAGTTTCTGTAGGTTGAGCACCTTTTTCAAGGAAATATAGAATAACAGGAACATTTAAATAAGTTTGATTCTTTATTGGATCATAAAAGCCCACTTTTCTAAGATCTTTTCCTTCTCTTCGGGATCGAACATCAGTTGCAACGATTTGATAGACGGCTCATTGGGATAGATGTAGATGAACAATACCCCCCCCTAGAACCGTATAGGAAGTTTTCTCCTCGTACGGCTCGAGAAAAAATGATTTGATTCAAAGGTTTGTCTATGTATGCAATTCTAAGAAATTAAATGACAAATGGGCCATCAATTAGACTATGATTTCAGTCTTTTTTTTTTCTTACTGAAAATGAAAAAGAAACCATTCATACTCATAACTCAAGTTAGATAACTCTCAAATAGCTCAAAGGAAAAATCTTTAGTCAATTTCATTTATTGAGTGGTCTTTACCCCCTTTTGTTTGTCTCGTTTAAATTCTATTTGCATTCTTTAGTCTGATCCAGTTATTGAGACTATCGAGACAATTAAAATGGTGTTTCCTTGTTCTTAGATCCTTTATCCTTATTTTAAATCAGTGGGTTTAGACATTACTTCGGTGCTTCTTAATCCTTTCAAAATGGCAGCAACATACCCTTTTTGATTTCTTTCTAGCAAAGAATCCTATGGACAGTTGATTCCCGCATGATACACTTTGAATCGAAAAAAGTTTGATCAATTCCAACAAGTTTTGCTTTTGAATTGGAAACTTGCTCGAATTGGATCCTTTCGATTTCTATATATGGAAGATACATTTACGAAGTTGTTCCAATTGATTAATTGGCATTAACCCTAGATCCTTGCCCCCGAGAAATGAATTAATCCTTTCTACTCGAGCTCCATCGTGGACTATTTTCAACCCAACAAAAAACGAAGGGTTCGAGTGTAACAGAACAAACAATGTCGAGCCAAGAGCACCCTCATTCCTAGATAAATCGAAAATGGTGGATGTAAAAATCCACAACGGATCGTGTCCTCCAAGTCGCACGTTGCTTTCTACCACATCGTTTCAAACGAAGTTTTACCATAATATTCCTCTAATTTGGAACCGGTATGGAATTGATTCAATTATGGAATCATGAATAGTCATTGGTTCAGCTGTCCATAGACATCGTAATCTAGAGTTCTTCTTCTCTATATGATATATAGAAGAACGATTTTTCTGAAAAAGTCTTAGCAAGACTTTAACATACATATTAACATACATAACTAATCTATAGATAATAGAAAGAAATAGAAATATATAAACGAATAACTTTTTGAATCTGCATCTTCAAGTGACTCAATAGGATAGATTAAACAATTTCCTATTTTTTGAGTACCAAAGATTCCACTGACAAGGAATGATTCAAAATATTTATTAAAAATATTTCTAATTGAAATTGAAAAAGTTTCCTATTTAGACATCATTATTTAATTTGATTTAATGTAAAGAAAATTGGACAATAAGCATCACGTTTGATCTTCATAGGAAGATAAGTCTTTCTTTTTTAATTGACTCATCACTGATTTAATTGAAAATCGATAAATAGATCAAAGAAAGAAATCTAATTTTTTTCATGAAATGTATAAAAAAATGATGTAAGTTAAGATTTGAATCTTTATTCTTTTCATCTGACTACGAAAATCAAAATCGAAAAAAAAATCGGGAGGGGTTTTCGTATCTATCAGATAGACTGAACAGTTGTCACTGTGATAGAAATTTTCTAATATTGAATTGAAATTATTTCAGTTTAAATAATTTAAAGTCTTTTTCACAAAAACCTAAAAATTATTGTCGAACGATACATACCATATAACCTAAACATTTTCTCATTTTATATGATTATATGCTATGTATTTTGTTTAACTTTAACATGGGGTTGAGTAATATTTTACTAATCGACTCTTGTCATAAAGTGAATAAAAGGGATAGGATAAATCACCCCTGCCTCAATCGTTACATAGATTTCCAATTTTTCATTAGAGCCAAACACGAAATACCTAAATAAAATGAGATTCAAAGAAAAAACATTGGCTCCATATAGAAATATGTTATGGAACTTGACCATTTGTTAATGAGATTCGAACAGACACATATATTGAAATTAATATGGATTAACTCCTATCCACTCCCCTACTTCTTTCTATCAGAATAATGGAGCAAAAAAAAAATGGATATGCGTTGGGACGGAAGGATTCGAACCTTCGAATATCGGGACCAAAACCCGTTGCCTTACCGCTTGGCCACGCCCCATTTCAATTTCTAATCTACACGAAGAAAGAATAATATTGTTATTGGTTGTTTGTCAACTCCAGTCCAAATAGCTATATAGCTATAGAATAGATTAGTACTAGGATTTTGGTACATATAGATCTAGAATTGAACTGAATTTATTGATCATTACATAGAATTCAATTAACATATTGTATGAAAGTATGATTTCTTCTATTCTCCTTTGAGAATTGGAGGATTTTTGATTGGGTGGGTTCAAAGAAAAAGAAGGATTTTTTGTCTACCTTACTTACTTTCTTCCTTTTTCCTTATCTCAAAAACTCAATCAAAATGGAATTATCTCCAAGAACAAAATGTCTGTTATGCTTAATATCGTTAGTTTGATCTGTATTAATTCTGACCTTTATTCGAGTAGTTTTTTCTTCGGCAAATTGCCCGAAGCCTATGCTTTTTTGAATCCAATCGTAGATGTTATGCCAGTCATACCTGTGCTTTTTTTTCTCTTAGCTTTTGTTTGGCAAGCTGCTGTAAGTTTTCGATGAGATCCTTACTTTAATATCCTAGAAAATGCATGATTTCTTCGAGAAAAAATTCTAACAATTGATAAAATCAGATAAGTTTTAGAGTATGAACCCTCGATTCGGACACTGAAATTCTTGGAGAGTCGCCATAAATCCGGCTTACCCCCAGTTCCTCATTTTTGACCCTTTTTCCAATGAAAGACCCTAACCCTATTAGGGTCTCCTACAATATCTAATTTGAATAGAAACGAAAATTTTTGTTAATGAAAAACAAATGAATTTGTGACAATTGATTTCTATTTCTAAAAAAACCTCATTTCTTGGTGTCAAAATAGGATATGTGGTAGAAAAATCGAAGATCTATTCTCTTTTTTTTCCAAAAAATCATCTTGGAGATTGTGTAATGCTTACTCTGAAACTCTTCGTTTATACCGTAGTGATATTTTTTGTTTCTCTCTTTATCTTTGGATTCCTATCTAATGATCCGGGGCGTAATCCTGGACGTGAAGAATAAAATCCAAAGGGTTTTATTGGTTAATTTTCACATTTTCTTAGGATTTTATCTATTCCACACGTTTAACTAAGATTTTCAAAATTTGAAAAAAAAGAAAAAATAAATCAAGTCATCGACGGAAAGGGAAAGAGAGGGATTCGAACCCTCGGTACGAATAACTCGTACAACGGATTAGCAATCCGACGCTTTAGTCCACTCAGCCATCTCTCCCAATTGAAGAAGATAATTACTACATTACACATAATGTAAAATGTAAGGAGTCTTTCTTTTTCTCTCTTCTTTCTCTATTCTATTATATATAGAGAGAGATCCACAAATCAGGAATTTCCTTTATCTAAAAAAGGGGCTCGAACGCGCCAACAATCGAACTAAAGAAAAATAAGGAAGACCTCTTTGTGTTGATTTTCTTCGAAAGACCCTTCTTATTCTGATGGCCTGGCCTGGTCAGTACCTAGCCGGGCCGGGCCCTTTTTTTTGTTCCAACGAATTCGAATTATTATAGATAAATAATGATTTATCTGATATCTGATTTGAAAACAAAAATACTTTTATTATTATATTCAATTGAATATTTTATATTCAAGCAATAACAAAAGGAAGAAAGACTATTTACATTCTTTTTCTTGTTCTATTTTATTTCTTTTTTCTTTTCATTTTCCGAAATAAAAAAGAAACTATTGATTCTTCCACAATGCATTTTTCTGTTATGATTTTAGTGTTTTTTCGATCCGTATCTATCTTCTTCAGCAAAAGAGTTTAGTTATTTAATTTAAATTAAATGAAGCCTCTTTTCCGAATCTCATTCCATTTTGATCTCCCCACGAAAAAAATCAACACTCTCATTTTGATGATTCTTTGATGATCCTATCTTGATCATGCTCAATTATCTTGTTTGACAAAAGGTCCATTTGTATACAATAATCGTATTGTAGCGGGTATAGTTTAGTGGTAAAAGTGTGATTCGTCATTTTAACCCTTCAATAGTTAAAGGATCTTTCGGTTTTATTCATATTCCGATCAAAAACTTTATTTCTTAAAAGGAGTTAATCCTTTACCTCTCAATGAGAAATTCGAGAAAAAAATACGCATTCTCGTGATTTGTATCCATGAGTCACTTATAAATTGAAAAGTTGGATTATGAAATTGCGAAACATAATTTTTGAATTGGACCAAGACTTCCAATTGAATAAGTATGAGTAAAGGATCCATGGCTGAAGATAGAAAGTCACTTTCTAATCGTAACTAAATCTTCCATTTTTTTTTGATTCCTAAAGAAGGAAATTGAAGCAAAATAGCTATTCAACGATGTCTTTGGTTTACTAGAGACATCGGCATATTGTTTTAGCTCGGTGGAAACAAAATCCTTTTCCTTAGGATCCTATCCTTTCAAATCGAAATAGAGAACGAAGTAACTAGAAAGATTGTTAGAATCACCTTCTTCTAGAAGGATCATCTAGAAAGCGATTCATTTTGTTTGTATTCAGACAAAAAGCTGACATAGGTGTTATGGATATAATTTTGTTCATTTTGTTCACATCTTAGATCTAGGAATTTACTCATCTTCCATAAAGGAGCCGAATGAAACCAAAGTTTCATGTTCGGTTTTGAATTAGAGACGTTCAAAGCGCTGAATCGACGTCGACTATAACCCTTAGCCTTCCAAGCTAACGACGCGGGTTCG